TTTCTGCGACTCCACCCATTTCATAAAGTATTCGTCCTGGTTTAACAACAGCTACCCAATATTCAGGAGAGCCTTTACCCGAACCCATACGTGTTTCTGTGGGTCTTACTGTAACTGGTTTGTCGGGAAATATACGTACCCATATTTTTCCACCACGACGCGCATTTCGTGTCATTGCCCGCCGCCCCGCTTCTATTTGTCTAGATGTGATCCAAGCGGGTTCAAGCGCTTGAAGAGCATATTTACCGAAACTAATATGATTACCTCGATAAGACATTCCCTTCATTCGTCCTCTATGTTGTTTACGGAATCTGGTTCTTTTGGGGTTATAGTTGATGGTTCTTTCTGAATTCCACCTCTACTACAGAACCGGACGTGAGAGTTTCATCTCATCCAGCTCCTCGCGAAAAAAGGATTCAAAATAGTTAATTTGAATTGATATATATATATTCTATTTTTAATTAATAATAGCTGAAATCGCGGGATTCTTTGACATTGAATCTAATCTATTAGTGATTTGTATACCTTGTTTGGGTATTTTGGAGATATAACTAAACCTATTAAACATATATTTATTTTTATTGAAAATATTCCATTTTTTTTTTCATTTTATCGTATCGGATTGAGCCAAATACAAAATCTAGCAATCCAAAAAAGACTTTTTTCGCGGGCGAATATTTCCTCTACTATCTATTTCAGTTGTAAAGTTAATTCATTACTTCTCAGATCAGAATAGATTAATTGTTTCTCGGTTTCTTCCGCCATCCCGACCAATGAATCGTTAGAATTGGGTTTCAATAAAATCTTCTACATTCATGGGTTCCATCGTTCCCATTGCTTCTTGTTTAATGGTTAGGTCTTAATTTTACAACGGAGCTCTTAATGAAATTTGTTCTTGAGTCAATTTTCTCAGTCTTTATTGACTCAAGGCTCTTGGTTTTTTGTTTTTTTGTTTTAGATCTATAATTATTTATTTAATTATGTATAAATCAGTATTGATGCTTTATTACATTGTTTTTATGAGATGACTAAATCGCTCATATAGACCTTACATATTGGAATTCTATATCATTTCTATTTTTTTCTCTCTTTCTCTCACCCCTCTATCTACACCTTTTTTTCTATTCCGTTTCACACCTGAGAATCCTATTTTTTACTCTTTTAGTTTATGCAAAACAAATTTCAGTTGCTACAATGATATGAAAAATTTTTCATATCTTGACTGCTTGGTTGGATCTAGATAATGTGAAGCGATGAGTTGGTTCTTAGTTCTATAGTTATTAATTCATATTAGAGAGGCTTATTTTTTTTTAAACCTTATTATTCCTAAAAAACCAACGAGTCACACACTAAGCATAGCAATTATATCAAGCATTTAATCGACTTTTTATTCAACCCTATAGAATTAAAGAATTACGGAATTAAGAGCTCTTTTTTTTATCTTCAATCAAAAAAATGAACGTGTTTCTTATTTTTTGTTGGATTTTGGGGTAAAAAAAAAGAAAAGCTGAGGAATGTTTTTTTATTCTTCATCTATAAATATCCAAATTTTGATACCTAATACGCCATAGATAGTTCGAACTGTATAGGCACAATAATCAATTTTAGCCCGAATGGTTTGTAGGGGAACCCTACCTTCTCTGATCCATTCGATGCGTGCGATTTCTTTTCCATCAATGCGTCCTGCAATTTGTACTTGAATTCCTTTTGTATCCGCTTGTTCGGTTAATTCAATAGCCTTTTTCATTGCTTTGCGACAAGAAACTCTATTTTTTAATTGTCCGGCTATAAATTCTGCAAGAATAGTAGGATTTCCATAAGGCTTTGCAATTCTTGTGATAGAAATATTGAGTTTTTGGTTTACACAGTTTAACTCTTTTTGTAGATTCGTCTTTAATTCTTCGATTCCTCGCGGCCGATTTTCGATTAATAATTTAGGAAATCCCGTATAGATTATGACTTGGATTAGATCGATTCTTTTTTGAATCTCTATACGTGAAATTCCCTCGATGCCAGAGGATATTCTCATATTTTTTTGTACATAATTTTTGATAAAATCTCTTATTTTTTTATCTTCTTCTAAACCTTCGGAATAGTTTTTTGGTTGTGAAAACCAAACGGAATGATGGCTTTGGGTTGTACCAAGTCGGAAACCAAGTGGATTTATTTTTTGCCCCATAATCCTCCGCGACTTTTATTATATACACTCTCATGTATCATCGGCATATATTCATCTTCATCTAAAGATATGTCTTTCACTCCAATAGTTATATGACAGGTAGGTCTTTTTATTGGAAAACTACGTCCTCGAGCTCGAGGACGTAGTTTCTTTACGGTAGTGCCTTCGTTGACTTCGGCTTTACTAATTATTAAATTTCTTTCGTCAGAACCCATGTTGTAACTAGCATTTGCTGCTGCAGAATAAACCAATTTAAAAATAGAATAACATGCTCGATAGGGCATGAGTTCTAGTATCATAAGTGTTTCCTCATAGGAACGT